AGGTTATTTATTTATAGGTTATAGGAAAAACAAATATTTCTATTTCTTTTTTTCGATGCGAATATAGTGTATAGTGAAGTATTCCCCCAAATTTTCCTAAAAGAAAAGAGAATTTTTTTTCAATACTTAAAATTCTTAACCTTTTCTTATTAGCCAATAAAAAATCCCATGGCTTTCTATGCTTATTCGCATAGTAAATAAGATATTCCAATCAAATAAATCATTTTAAATCCAATGACTATTCATCTATTCTATTTTTATTATTCTATTTTTATGCAAACAAATAAGGGAAAAGAAAACTTTATGCGAAGATGGTGGTTTAATTCGATGTTGTGTAAGAAAGAGTTAGGACGCAGGTGTGGGCTAAATAAATCAATGAACAATCCCGGTCCTAGTGAAAATACTAGTAAAAGTGAAGATTCACATCGAAAAGATACATCGAAAAATATTCAGAGTTGGGGAGGTCGTGATGATTCTCCTTATAGTAATGTTGATTTTTTATTAGGCGAAAAAGATATTCGGAATTTCATCTCCGATGACACCCTTTTAGTTAATGATAGTAATGGAGACAATTATTCAATATATTTTGATATTGAAAATCAAATTTTTGAAATTGACAACAATCATTCTTTTCTGAATGAACTTTCTAGTTCTTTTTATAGTTATCAGAATTCTAGTTACATGTCTGATATTCAATATAGTTGGAATAATCATATTTATAATTGCATTGGCAGTTATCTTCAGTCTCAAATCTGTATCCATACTTCGACAGTAAGTGAGAGTTACATTTATAGGGCCATTTGCAGTGAAAGTAGAAATAATAGTGAAAAAGCGGGTTTGGGTATACAAATCCGCACAAAGGATAGTGATTTAACTATAGGAGAAAGTTCTAATGATCTCGATGTAACTCAAAAATATAGGCATTTGTGGGTTCAATGCGAAAGTTGTTATGGATTAAATTATAAGAAATTTTTGAAATCAAAAATGAATATTTGTGAACATTGTGGATATCATTTGAAAATGAGTAGTTCAGATAGAATTGAACTTTTGATCGATCCCGGTACCTGGGATCCTATGGATGAAGACATGGTCTCTCTGGATCCCATTGAATTTCATTCGGAGGAGGAACCTTATAAGGATCGTATTGATTCTTATCAAAGAAATACAGGATTAACTGAGGCTATTCAAACAGGCATAGGCTACATAAATGGCATTCCCGTAGCAGTTGGGGTTATGGATTTTCAATTTATGGGGGGTAGTATGGGATCCGTAGTTGGGGAAAAAATCACCCGTTTGATTGAGTATGCTACCAATCAATTTCTGCCTCTTGTTATAGTGTGTGCTTCCGGGGGGGCGCGCATGCAAGAGGGAAGTTTGAGCTTGATGCAAATGGCTAAAATATCGTCTGCTTTATATGATTATCAATCAACTAAAAAGTTGTTTTATGTATCAATCCTTACATCTCCTACTACTGGTGGAGTGACAGCTAGTTTTGGTATGTTGGGTGATATCATTATTGCTGAACCCGACGCCTACATTGCATTTGCGGGTAAAAGGGTAATTGAACAAACATTGAATAAAACAGTACCCGAGGGTTCGCAATCGGCTGAATATTTATTCGAGAAGGGCTTATTTGACCTAATTGTATCACGTAATCTTTTAAAAAGCGTTTTGAGTGAGTTATTTAAGTTCCACGCTTTCTTTCCTTTGAATCAAAATGGAATAGAGACGAAATAAAATAGAACACTAAGCTCAATTATTTGTAGCAAATGGGTAGTTAGTTTGTCAGAATCAAATAAAAAAGGAGAATTGTCTTTCGTCACATAAGATCGAATTGTATAAAGAAACAAAAGTTATTGAAATTGAGCATTAAATGAGTTATTACAGTCATAATAATGAGCTTCATTCTTTTCTAATTTTATAAATTCTAATTATTATAAGATATATTGAATTTTGAAATAATAATATAATAATAACATAACAGGTACAAACAATAAATCGAGGTACCCATTCTATGACAACTTTCAGCTTTCCCTCTATTTTTGTGCCTTTAGTAGGCTTAGTATTTCCGGCAATTGCAATGGCTTCTTTATCTTTTCATGTTCAAAAAAACAAGATTCTTTAGATCCGAGGTAACCCTATATCTATATCTATACCCTCCAATTGTTTCAAAACTTTGATTTGTATCATAAAATAGATATTGATATTCATTTATTGAAATATGGTATAATATGTGATTATGTGATTTTCGCTGAGCAAACATAAACATAAAAAAGCACAGGGCCCCCAGGCCCGCTGACACAAGATATATAGTCAATGGAAGATTCGTGTATTTAGATGTATAGTGGGATTCTATAAGGTATGCTATTTTTTTAGATCTAACCAATTTGATGACTTATTCCTAAGGTTCACATCAAACTAGTGCTAGTTGATGAGAGTTATTTCGTAAATAAAAAAGTAAAGTCAAATTAATTTGAGGTAGTCTCTCAATTCCAATAAAATACAATCGAATCGAGTATGAGTTGGCGATCAGAACATATATGGATAGAACTTATCGCGGGGTCTAGAAAAATAAGTAATTTCTGCTGGGCCTTTATCCTTTTTTTAGGTTCATTGGGATTCTTATTGGTTGGAACGTCCAGTTACCTTGGACGAAATTTGATATCCTTTTTTCCTTCTCATCCAATCATTTTTTTTTCGCAAGGGATCGTAATGTCTTTCTACGGACTCGCAGGTCTCTTTATTAGTTCCTATTTGTGGTGCACAATTTTTTGGAATGTAGGTAGTGGTTATGATCGATTCGATAGAAAGGAAGGCGTAATGTGTATTTTTCGTTGGGGATTCCCTGGAAAAAATCGTCGCATATTGCGTCGATTCTTTATAAAAGATATTCAGTCCATTAGAATAGAAGTTAAAGAGAGTATTTATGTTCGTCGTGTTCTTTATATAGACATCCGAGGGCGGGGGGCTATTCCCTTAACACGTATTGATGATAATTTGACTCCAAGAGAAATTGAACAAAAAGCTACCGAATTGGCCTATTTCTTGCGTGTACCAATTGAAATATTTTGATAACTGGTAGATTCCCGCTTTATCAGGAGATAAAAACATAAAAATCTCCTCCTTTCTAGAACATAACTGAAAACAAAACTCTTACTTTTTTTTTTATCATTTTTCTTTTTTGTTACTTAATGACCAACACAAAAATGATAATGGCCAATCAGTGAATTTTTTTGAAATAGTAGAGATAAAAAAAGGGGTTGTTTCGTCTCAAAATCTTACTAATATTCATTAACATTAATTAAGGGAATCATTCATCGAGAGGAAACTCTTGTTTCAAATTTAACCTAATTCTGATTCAGATATTGTTTCCCGATATTTTTTTAGTATTTCTTTATTCGAAGTGGATTCTTAGTCAATTTCTCTATTCTTTCTAGATTCAAAAACTAACCAAAAAATCCTAAACCAAATAACTAAATAAAAGAGATTCCTAGGTTCCATACCTTGTATAGAATATAGAACTCATAAGTGAAAGAAACATTTAATCACATAAAGTGGACGAATGGGGTTGGTTGATTAACAATTCACAGAGGAAAAAATGGCAAAAAGGAAAGTATTTCCGCCTCTGGTATATCTTGCATCTATAGTATTTTTGCCCTGGTGGCTTTCTCTCTCATTTAAAAAAAGTCTGGAATATTGGGTTACTAATTGGTGGCATACCGGTCAATCCGAAATTTGTTTGAATGAGATTCAAGAAAAGAATATTATAGAAAAATTCATAGAATTGGAGGAACTGTTCGTCTTCGACGAATTGATCGAAGAATACTCAGAAATACGTCTACACAAGCTTCGTATAGGAATCCAACAAGAAACGATCCAACTAATTAAGATACACAATGAGGATCGTATTCAGACGATTTTGAACTTCTCGACAAATATAATATGTTTTGTTATTCTAAGCGGGTATTCTATCATTGGTAATGAAGAACTTGCTATTCTTAACTCGTGGTCCCAGAAATTCCTATATAACTTAAGCGATACAGTCAAAGCTTTTTCTATTCTATTATTAACTGACTTATGTATCGGATTTCATTCACCCCACGGTTGGGAATTAATGATTGGCTCTGTCTACAAAGATTTTGGATTTGTTCATAATGATCAAATTATATCTGGTCTTGTTTCCACCTTTCCAGTCATTCTTGATACAACTTTTAAATATTTGATTTTTCGTTATTTAAATCGAGTATCTCCGTCACTTGTAGTTATTTATCATTCAATGAATGACTGATAAAAAATAAAAAATCCACTGATATTAATCTAATAAAATGAAAATTAGAGCTCTTGTTATTTTGTAGTTGTACATAAACAAAGTATTGAAAATCGTACTTACGTTTTCTATTTTTAACCATCTTCGGGATTCATCCGATATTTATATTATTCTCCAGGAAAATCTCATTCCAGTAAAATTAGTTAAGTAACTAACAGAATCGTGGATAGGGAACTATACTAGCGACTTACCCCCCTTATTGTAATTGTAGAAATTTTTGGATCAACTATTGGACCATGGAAAATAGAAACACTTTTTCTTGGATAAAGGAACAGATTACTCGTTCTATTTCCGTATCACTTCTAATATATATCATAACCCGCCCGGACATTTCAAAAGCATACCCCGTTTTTGCACAGCAAGGTTATGAAAATCCACGAGAAGCGACGGGGCGTATTGTATGCGCCAATTGCCATTTAGCTAATAAGCCTGTGGATATTGAGGTTCCGCAGGCGGTACTTCCGGATACTGTATTTGAAGCAGTTGTTCGAATTCCTTATGATATACAACTGAAACAGGTTCTTGCTAATGGTAAAAAAGGGGGTTTGAATGTGGGGGCTGTTCTTATTTTACCGGAGGGTTTTGAATTAGCCCCTACCGATCGTATTTCTCCTGAGATGAAAGAAAAGATAGGCAATTTGTCTTTTCAGAGCTATCGCCCTAATAAAAAAAA